CCCATTTCTGAAGTTGCACCTATTCATATTCAGTGCAAATAATTTAGTTCTTACAGATAAATGCTCAATATCCAAGTAAGCTTTAAAATTTGATCATAATCAAGGGCTTTTTGGACTGTCTCATGTCTTTTTGATTTTATTCGTTTTTTTCCCCACAACATCTCGATTTTCTTACATACAAAGTCTTTACTTGTTACTAATAAAGTCTAGCCTCTGTTCTTCCTTAGATCTCTTATTTCACTCCGATAGTATCATATTATAGATCGAGGTCGATGCAGAAGAAATGAATGCATTTCCATACTATAAATAAGTAAGTGGGATAGATAAAACATTGGATCGTGCCACATCACTTATTCTACAGGATCTTACGGAGCCTGTTCATGCATGACATAATTCGGACATGATCATAGAAAAAATTCTCCTCAAGCGAACCGGCCTATCCTATGCTACATAAGGGGGATTTACGTGGTGGTTGGATGCGGAGACACGTTTGGTTGTGAATTTCAACGTGGCGGATAAAATAATATATCGGCATGGCCCAATCAATAGTTCAAGTCACACACTCCCATAATCCATCCATCCTCTCTTCGGAGAATCCACTTCAACTATTCTTATCAAATAAGAACTAAACTACTTCGGAGTTGAAGAGAAATATCAAAAAACATGTCTTATTTTTTCAATAATACATATTTGTAGCAATGAAATACTATTGTTCCTTCCCGATAGGATATATCAGAAATTACAAATATCTATGATCTGTTTTCTCTATAAAATAAAGCTATAACTATAAAGGACCTGAAATACCTTGCTTACGTATCATTGGGAAGTGCATTAACATAAATACGGCAGTAAGAAGAGGCAATACAAAAGTGTGTAAACTATAAAAACGAGTCAAGGTAGATTGACCCACACTAGCACTTCCACGTAATAACTCTACCAAAGGAGATCCTATTATAGGAATAGCGTCAGGCACGCCTGTCACAATTTTTACTGCCCAATAACCAATTTGGTCCCGAGGTAAGGAATAACCAGTTACACCAAAAGATGCAGTCAATACAGCCAGAACCACACCTGTAACCCAAGTTAATTCGCGGGGTTTTTTAAACCCACCTGTAAGATACACACGAAATACGTGCAGAATCATCATTAGAACCATCATACTTGCTGACCATCGATGAACTGATCGAATTAACCAACCAAAGTTAGCTTCAGTCATTATGTATTGAACAGAGGAAAAGGCCTCCGTAACAGTTGGACGATAGTAAAAAGTCATAGCAAAACCCGTAGCTACTTGTACTAAAAAACAAGTAAGCGTGATTCCTCCTAGACAATAAAATATGTTGACATGAGGAGGAACATATTTACTAGTTATATCATCTGCAATCGCTTGAATCTCGAGACGTTCCTCGAACCAATCATATACTTTATTGAGATAGGGAATCCGAGAGGACCCCCCCCCGAGAACCGTATATGAGAATTTCATCTCGTACGGCTCAAACAGAAACACACAAATACCGATTTTGACGGATATGCAATAGAAAGTTAAAAACTTCTTAGCTGCTCGATGCAATTTGTGCCAAAGATAGGAAGTAAAAAAAATCCGAAATCTCTTCTTTGTGATACTAATGCCAAAAATATCAAGTTAGCTCGTACACCTTTCTTTTTCTTTATATTGATCGTTCCAGGCCTCTTGAATCTTCTCTTTCCTATTTTTGTTTGTTTTTGTTATTTAATTTGTTGTTTTTTGTGTGTAATGCGGGTCGACTTTTGTTTTACTGTTGATAGGAATTCCCTTGTTAAGACCCTATAAATCAATTAAAACCTCAGATTCATACAAGAACCACGATGATTTAATCCCAAGCTAAATAAAAGGGTTCTTTGAGTAAAAACCATTTGATCATCAATTATTCAATTTCAATGAGTGGATGTAATGACTCAACAAAATCTAGAGAAAGAAGTTGTTCTTCAGATAAAATTAATTTCATAAGTCTAAAGAAAGAAAAATTATTTAATTTAGGAAATACCCATCTGAAATTTTTTTTAGTCCGGTTGCGAGGTCTAAATAATAGGTATGAATCATAGTTAGAATATTTTTTTTCTTACTTTTTTCTATAATATTCCGTGTTCCAGATATTAGAATAAATATCCGACGGGGTGGAATCATCTTAATAGAGATGACAGGGCCGTTCTCTGTATTATCAATAGGATCAATTATAACAAGTCACACGCTCATATTCCGGAAATACCGAAAAAAGAAATACCACAGTCGAACTACCAAAAAGGTCTATAAATCCAAGTTTTAAATACAATTTTTTTGATTCAAAAACTAGAGGTTCGTAGTTCTTATAAACCTAACTCGTTGAAATTCCATCCAGTAAAACGGAAGAATTATAAATTTCCAAAATAATAGATAGGAATATTGCAAATAGAGCCATTGCAACTCCCATAAGTGGTGTAGTCCCCCAGCCCGGAGCTACTTTACCATATTCTGAATTCAATGGTTTCAATAAACTCCCTACAGTAGTTTGTCTTGGCCTAGATCTAGAACTACCCTCAACGGTTTGTGTAGCCATAAATCCTATTTAATCATTGGTTGAGATCGGTTGACTTTGTATACTATTCCGTTGTAATTGTAAATAAATAAACGATCTTATCGTAGATCCATTGTGATCTTGAAATTTTCTAAAAATGGAAACAGCAACCTTAGTCGCCATCTTCATATCAGGTTTACTTGTAAGCTTTACGGGGTACGCCTTATATACCGCTTTTGGGCAACCCTCTCAACAACTAAGAGATCCATTCGAGGAACACGGAGACTAGACTTGTTGAAGTAATGAGCCTCTTGATATGAGAGCCCATTACTTCAGTTTCTATAATGAAAAATTATTTCATTATTTTTTAGTCGGAACCTTAGGTGGTTCTCGAAAAAAGATAGCGAAAAAAATTATCCCTAAAGTCGAGACTAAAAGGAATGTATAAACCAATGCTTCCATAGATTCGATCGTGGTTTACAATTATAGCTTTCACATCTATTCATTTGATTGAGTGGGATCATTTACCATAAAAAAAGAGGGGAAAGAATCAACGAAAAGAAGTTGATTCAAGTCTCTATTTTTTTCTCGGGTACCCGAGAAAAAAATAGAGATAGAGGATAAAGATACCAGAGCAGTCTTGTATCAAACTACTTGTCTCTTTGTAGTTGGATCTCCAAGTTTTTGGAATGCTCCAAATTCCACTTGAGCATCCAAATCTGGATCAATACCAGCAAAAACATCTCTAAACAAGGTTCTAGCGCCATGCCAAATATGTCCAAAAAAGAAAAGCAAAGCAAACGAAGCATGCCCAAAAGTGAACCAACCCCTTGGACTACTACGAAAAACACCATCAGATTTTAAAGTAGCCCGGTCTAATTCAAAAATTTCGCCTAATTGTGCGCGCCTAGCATATTTTTTCACAGTAGCAGGATCGCTATAATTGACTCCATTGAGTTCGCCACCATAGAACTCAACAGTTACACCTACTTGTTCGACACTATACTTTGATTCTGCCCTTCGAAAAGGAACATCTGCCCGAACAATTCCATCTCCATCTACTAAAACTACCGGGAATGTTTCAAAAAAAGTAGGCATACGACGTACAAAAAGCTCGCGCCCTTCTTTATCTCTAAAGACGGGATGTCCTAACCATCCAACAGCTATTCCATCCCCGCTATCCATTGAGCCCGCTCTGAATAATCCCCCTTTTGCCGGATTATTACCAATGTAATCATAAAAAGCTAATTTTTCAGGAATTTTAGACCAAGCTTCCGATAAACTTAGATTTTCAGCTAGTCCGGCACCAACTCTTCGATATATCTCTTGCTGGAAGTATCCCTGATCCCACTGATAACGAGTGGGACCAAATAACTCGATTGGGGTTGTTGCTGAACCATACCACATAGTTCCAGCAACAACAAAAGCTGCAAAAAAAACAGCAGCGATACTACTAGAAAGTACAGTTTCAATATTGCCCATACGTAATCCTTTGTAGAGACGTTGAGGCGGACGGACACTAAGATGGAATAGGCCTGCCAATATGCCCAGTGTACCTGCTGCAATATGATGAGAGGCGATTCCGCCGGGAACAAAAGGATCAAAACCTTCCGCGCCCCACGCTGGACTTACAGATTGTACTTTTCCAGTTAGTCCATAAGGATCAGACACCCATATTCCAGGACCATATAAGCCTGTTACATGAAATGCGCCAAAGCCAAAGCAAGCCACTCCTGAAAGAAATAAATGAATTCCAAAGATTTTGGGCAAATCCAAAGAAGGTTTTCCTGTACGTTCATCACAGAATATTTCTAAGTCCCAATACACCCAATGCCAGATGGCCGCTAAAAAACACAAGCCAGAAAACACAATATGTGCTCCGGCCACGCCTTCATAGCTCCAAATACCCGAATTCGTTACAGTTCCTCCTGAAATACTCCAACCACCCCATGAATTGGTTATTCCTAAACGAGTCATGAAGGGTATAACGAACATACCTTGTCTCCACATTGGATCAAGAACAGGGTCAGAGGGATCAAAAACCGCCAATTCATATAGAGCCATCGAACCGGCCCAACCGGAAACTAGAGCCGTATGCATTATATGGACAGAAAGCAATCGGCCGGGATCATTCAATACGACAGTATGAACACGATACCAAGGCAAACCCATGGAAATACCCCTTTCTCAAAGAAAAATAGACACTATGTAACTTTATCGCATTGCAATAGACTTATACTATTTACCTAATCTTTTCAGCGAATTCTGTATGAGAAAAGGTTACTTTTTATTGTATTCCGTTCAAAATAACGGCTGAATTCTGTTCGTAAGAACAAAGAGAAGCAGATCTATTCTATACCCGATAAGTACCAATACGCAATGGGAGCATTAGTCCTATTTTGGGGGAATGAATGTATGGATCCTTTTTATTATTCGAACGATCTATCTCTTCATTAAGATTTTAATTCTATCTTTCTCTAAAAACCTTCGAAGAAGACAATAAACTCATTCTTACGTTTCCATATTAAAGTGAAGTATAGTACTTAAATTTTTTCTTTAATTTAATGCCCATTGGTGTTCCAAAAGTACCTTTTCGGAGTCCTGGAGAGGAAGATGCAGTTTGGGTTGACGTATAGTGCGACTTGTCAGACATATTGGGTCATATGGAATTTCCCCATTTTCTCCCCCGATCGAGATATCCTCTGTTTCGCCCAAGAAATATTGTATTGATTGAAGAATCAATCATGCGTAGCGTGAAGTTAAATTAGATTAATTTAGATTGAGGAGCAATATTCTTAATTAGAAGAATTTATGGTTAACTTGGACTAAAAAAATAGAGTATCCAGGCTCTGCTCATAAAATACCAAATGGGTAATAGTAATATATGTAGAATTACCGCTTGTAGCTATGCATAGAAGATTCTTCTATTTTATTTATTTAATTAGAGAAGCACTCTTAAACTGCCATGTCAACCATTATAATATAATAAATACATTGAATAGTTTTTTGGAGACATGAAACGAATTGAAAAAAAAACTCGTAGCAAAAAGAAGTGGTACTGAGATCATTTGTCCTATATGTACAACTAGAATTCGGATAGATTTTTCCCCGGAGTAGAACATGAACCTAAAAGAATTCAAAGGGCCCATTCAGGAACAAGAAAATGACATCGTGATTTAAATCTCGACGAAACAATACATCAATGAGAGGTTAATTAAATAAGTTCAGTAAATTCTTTTTTTTTTTTAGGGAAGGGGTAACTTTTTTTTTTATGGAAGAAAAAACCCCTTCATTAGAAAAAAAAGAATCTCTTAAAAAAAAGAGAGATAGGATTGGAATCGACACATTGATTCTTTATTTTTTCAATTTTTTTGAACCGTATGCATCCAAAGATGCACGTACGGTTCAAAAGGGATATAATTTTGTCCTAATCAACCGACTTTATCGAGAAAGATTACTTTTTTTAGGACAAGAAGTTGATAGCGAGATCTCAAATCAACTTGTTGGTCTCATGGTATATCTCAGTATAGAAGATGATACTAAGGATCTTTATTTGTTTATAAATTCCCCTGGTGGATGGGTAATACCAGGAATCGCTATTTATGATACTATGCAATTTGTTTCGCCCGATGTACATACAATATGCATGGGATTAGCCGCTTCAATGGGATCCTTCATTCTGGTCGGAGGGGAAATTACCAAACGTCTAGCATTCCCCCATGCTTGGCGCCAATGAGTTTTTATTAAAAAAAAAAAGAAGAAGAAGACTATGCCTTCGCCATATTGAATATGAATAATAGGTAATAATAGCATGGCACTTCGAGTTCGATATGAACAAACTATTATTGTTTTTTCTAACACGATATTTTCTATCGAGATAGTAGTATGAAAAAAGGTTATTTCCGACTTGATCTTCTATGTCGGGAGTGCATTTCAGCGTCACAAACCGTTTTCTTCCACACCAGAAGCCTTTTTCTTATATTTCTCTTACGAAGAAAAGAGTACGAAAAAAAAAAAAGAAACTTTGGGATTGCTAAATCACAGACGAGATAAATATAGAAAGCAACAGAACCATCATAGTATTTTTTTTTACATTTTACATTACAATATGAATGAAAGGAAGGGTGGTAAATGGATCATTCAACAATCTAGATCGGATGGATTCCTTTTTTTTTTTCTTCGATAAAATAGAAGGGGGAAAAGGAAATTCCATTGCAGAGCCGTATGCAATGCACAAAAGGTGCCTGTACGGTCCGTCGTTCAATTCTATTTTTTTTCTTGTTTTTTTTAGTCCTTACTTTAATCCAATTCTTCAAGATAGAAGAACCATTCATGCATGATGTTAGATCAATATTATCAGGGTTATGATTCACCAACCTGCTAGTTCTTTTTATGAGGCACAAGCAGGGGAATTTATCTTGGAAGCGGAAGAACTACTCAGACTTCGCGAAACCCTCACAAAGGTTTATGTACAAAGAACAGGTAACCCTTTATGGGTTATATCCGAAGACATGGAGAGAGATGTTTTTATGTCAGCAACAGAAGCCCAAGCTCATGGCATTGTTGATCTTGTAGCGGTCGAAAATGAAACTATTGGGGATTTCGCCTAAATATATGATTCCCTCCATAATTCTATTTTTTCGTGATTTGATATTGAATGTAAATAATTCATAATCATCAATAAATCAGGTTAAGATCGATCTAAACCAACCTATTTTATTATATATATGTATGATATGCCGACAATTAAACAACTTATTAGAAACACAAGACAGCCAATACGAAATATCACGAAATCCCCCGCACTTAGGGGGTGCCCTCAACGACGGGGAACATGTACTCGGGTGTATGTGCGACTCGTTTAGATCATGAGTTCAAACAAAATAAATACAGCAATTTTTCAAGTACCAATCACCAGTACCAAGGAATAAAGATAGATAGGATGGAAAAACTTACTATCTATAAAGCT